GCTGGCGTAGCTTAACTAAAGCATAACACTGAAGATGTTAAGATGGGCCGTAAAAGTCCCCGCGAGCACAAAGGTTTGGTCCTGTCTTTATTGTCAACTCTAACTATACTTACACATGCAAGTATCCGCACCCCTGTGAGAATGCCCAAACAGTTCCCCGCCCGAGAACAAGGAGCCGGTATCAGGCACACCCTGCGTAGCCCACAACACCTTGCTTAGCCACACCCCCAAGGGATTGCAGCAGTGATAAACATTAAGCCATGAGTGAAAACTTGACTTAGTTAAAGTTAAGAGGGCCGGTAAAACTCGTGCCAGCCACCGCGGTTATACGAGAGGCCCAAGCTGACAATCGCCGGCGTAAAGAGTGGTTAAGATTAAATATGAGACTAAAGCCGAAAGCCCTCACAGCTGTTATACGCAATCGAGGGTAAGAAGCTCAATTACGAAAGTAGCTTTACACCATCTGACCCCACGAAAGCTAGGGCACAAACTGGGATTAGAGACCCCACTATGCCCAGCCTTAAACATTGACAGTTCATTACACATGCTGTCCGCCCGGGAACTACTAGCGCTAGCTTAAAACCCGAAGGACTTGGCGGTGCTTTAGATCCACCTAGAGGAGCCTGTTCTAGAACCGATGATCCCCGTTCAACCTCACCCTTCCTTGTTCATCCCGCCTATATACCACCGTCGTCAGCTTACCCTGTGAAGGCCCAATAGTAAGCAAGATTGGCACTGCCCAAAACGCCAGGTCGAGGTGTAGCGTATGGAAGGGGAAGCAATGGGCTACATTCACTACAATAGTGAACACGAACAGTGCACTGAAACGTGCTCATTGAAGGAGGATTTAGCAGTAAGCAGAAAATAGAGTGTTCCGCTGAAACCGGCCCTGAAGCGCGCACATACCGCCCGTCACTCTCCCCAAATTCCACTAATTCAAATGCTTAAGCCCTGAGAACAAAGAAGGGGAGGCAAGTCGTAACATGGTAAGCGTACCGGAAGGTGCGCTTGGAAAAGCAAGGTATAGCTAAACCAGAAAAGCATCTCCCTTACACCGAGAAGTCGTCCGTGCAAGTCGGATTACCTTGACACCCAACAGCTAGCCCCCACCCCAAAAAACAACAACTCCTCATCAATAACCCCAAAAACACGAACACACCATAAACAAACCATTTTTCCCCCCCAGTATAGGTGATAGAAAAGGGCCCCGGAGCCATAGAAAAAGTACCGCAAGGGAACGCTGAAAGAGAAATGAAACAACCCAGTAAAGCTTAAAAAAGCAGAGATTCTCCCTCGTACCTTTTGCATCATGATTTAGCAAGTTTCCCCGAGCAAAGGGTACTTTAGTTCGAACCCCCGAAACTAAGTGAGCTACTCCAAGACAGCCTAGTTAGTAGGGCGAACCCGTCTCTGTGGCAAAAGAGTGGGAAGAGCTTTGAGTAGAGGTGACAGACCTACCGAACTTAGTTATAGCTGGTTGCCTGGGAATTGGATAGAAGTTCAGCCTCACGGCTTCTTTCTTCACGCATGAACCTTGCACTCTTATTAGTCACCTTGACGATACATAAAGAAACCGTGAGAGTTAGTCAAAGGGGGTACAGCCCCTTTGACACAAGACACAACTTTACCAGGAGGGTAAGGATCATATACAATTAAGGGAAAGTATTTTGGTGGGCCTAAAAGCAGCCAACCATGCAGAAAGCGTTAAAGCTCAAACATACCTCCACCCCTTCGATCCTGATAGCATTATCCCAACCCCCTATTCCTACCGGGCCATCCCATGCAACCATGGGAGTGACCATGCTAATATGAGTAATAAGAGAGCCCCACATCTCTCTCCCTGCACAAGTGTACATCGGAACGGACCCCCCACCGAACCTTAACGGCCCCAGACAAAGAGGGTATTGCAATATTTAGCCCAGCCAACCAGAAAACCATCCAAGACCGAACCGTTACCCCCACACTGGCGTGCATTCAAGGAAAGACTAAAAGAAAAAGAAGGAACTCGGCAAACACATGGAGCCTCGCCTGTTTACCAAAAACATCGCCTCTTGCAAATCACTGAATAAGAGGTCCCGCCTGCCCTGTGACATAGTTTAACGGCCGCGGTATCTTGACCGTGCGAAGGTAGCGCAATCACTTGTCTTTTAAATGGGGACCTGTATGAATGGCATAACGAGGGCTTAACTGTCTCCTTTTTCAAGTCAATGAAATTGATCTCCCCGTGCAGAAGCGGGGATAACTACATAAGACGAGAAGACCCTGTGGAGCTTTAGACACCAGGGCAGATCACGTTAAGCACACCTAAACACAGGGCTAAACCACATGACCCCTGCCCCTAGTCTTCGGTTGGGGCGACCATGGGGTAAAATAAACCCCCCACGCGGAATGGGAGTACCTAGCTCCTAAAAACCCAGAGCCTCCACTCTAGTTAGCAGAATCTCTGACCTAAAGACCCGGCCAAGGCCGATCAACGGACCAAGTTACCCCAGGGATAACAGCGCAATCCTCTTTTAGAGCCCATATCGACAAGAGGGTTTACGACCTCGATGTTGGATCAGGACGTCCTAATGGTGCAGCCGCTATTAAGGGTTCGTTTGTTCAACGATTAAAGTCCTACGTGATCTGAGTTCAGACCGGAGTAATCCAGGTCAGTTTCTATCTATGACGCACTCTTTTCTAGTACGAAAGGACCGAAAAGAAGGGGCCCATACTCCAAGTACGCCTCACCCCCACTTAATGAAAACATCTCAAAAAAGTAAGGAGGCGCACGCTATGCCCGAGACAAGGGCAACGTTAGAAGGTACTACACAGCGCAGGAATAGGCCCTGCTAACAGAGGCTAAACACCTCTCCTCAACCCACTACACACCCTGACACTTCTTGCAGCTTATGTAAGAACAAAATTCGTTAGCGTAGCAGAGTCTGGTGATGCAGAAGGCCTAAGCCCTTCTCACAGAGGTTCAAATCCTCTCCCTAACTATGGCCACATCCGTTATTGTTAATTCTATCAACGCCCTCACCTTAATTGTTCCGGTACTCCTAGCGGTTGCCTTCCTGACCCTTCTAGAACGAAAAGTGTTAGGTTACATACAACTGCGTAAAGGCCCAAACGTTGTCGGGCCCTACGGCCTTCTTCAACCTATCGCCGACGGGGTCAAACTTTTTATTAAAGAGCCCGTACGACCATCAACCTCCTCACCTCTTCTGTTCATAATCGCCCCCATGTTAGCCCTCTCTCTCGCACTAACACTGTGAGCTCCCATACCCCTCCCCTACCCAATGATGGACTTGAACCTAGGTATTCTCTTCATCCTCGCAATCTCCAGCCTCACGGTCTACTCTATCCTCGGCTCTGGCTGAGCATCAAACTCCAAATATGCTCTCATCGGAGCCCTACGCGCCGTCGCCCAAACTATTTCCTACGAAGTCAGCCTCGGACTAATTCTTCTTGGTGTTATTATCTTCGTAGGTGGCTTCACCCTCCAAGCCTTCAGCATCGCCCAAGAAGGTGTCTGACTAATCTTGCCAGCCTGACCCTTGGCTGCAATATGATACGTCTCAACACTGGCAGAAACTAATCGCGCCCCCTTCGACCTCACAGAAGGGGAGTCCGAACTAGTATCAGGCTTTAACGTAGAATACGCAGGCGGCCCTTTTGCCCTCTTCTTCCTAGCAGAATATGCTAACATCCTCCTAATAAACACACTCTCCGCTGCCCTCTTCGTAGGGGCCTCCCACATCCCCCTATACCCGGAGCTTACCGCCGCCAACCTTATAATCAAGGCTGCCCTCCTCTCAGTCGTCTTCCTCTGAGTCCGCGCCTCTTACCCACGATTCCGATATGACCAGCTAATACACCTTATCTGAAAAGCCTTCCTCCCCCTCACCCTCGCATTACTAATCTGACACCTCGCCCTACCCATTGCCTTCGTAGGCCTGCCCCCCTCTGCCTAAGGACTAGTGCCTGAATTAAAGGTTCGCTGTGATAGAGCGACTCATGAGGGTTAAAACCCCTCCCAGTCCTCAAACTTCCCACACATCTTAGAAAAAAGGGGCTCGAACCCTTGCCTGAGGTATCAAAAACCTCGGTGCTTCCCGACTACACCACTCTCTACACCGGTCAGTAAAGTCAGCTAAATAAGCTCTCGGGCCCATACCCCGAACATGTTGGTTAAACTCCTTCCTTTGCTAATGAGCCCTTTCATCTTAGTTACCTTGCTACTCGGACTAGGTCTAGGAACCACACTTACACTTACAAGCTCTCACTGACTGCTCGCCTGAATAGGCCTTGAAATAAGTACTCTTGCCATCATCCCCCTTATGGCCCAGCACTACCACCCACGAGCCGTTGAGGCCTCAACAAAATACTTCCTTACCCAGGCCACCGCTGCCGCCATACTTCTCTTTGCAAGCACTACTAATGCCTGACTTTCAGGCCAATGGGATATTCAACAAATATCCCACCCCCTCCCAATCACAATAATCACAATTGCCCTCGCCTTAAAAATTGGCCTTGCCCCCCTACACTCGTGACTCCCAGAAGTCCTTCAAGGCCTGGACCTCACCACTGGCCTCATCCTGTCAACTTGACAGAAACTAGCCCCATTCGCCCTTCTCCTCCAAATCCAAGCCAATAACCCCACCCTTCTTATCCTACTAGGGATTTCCTCAACCCTCGTGGGTGGCTGAGGTGGTTTAAATCAAACTCAGCTCCGAAAAATCCTTGCCTACTCCTCAATTGCCCACCTCGGGTGAATAATCCTAGTCCTCCAGTTCTCCCCATCCCTGACCTTTCTAACCCTAATCACCTACTTCCTCATAACATTCTCAACATTCCTTATCTTCAAACTTAACAAAGCCACTAATATCAACTCACTCGCCACCTCATGAACAAAAGCACCCGCCATCACCACCCTCACCCCCCTAGTTCTCCTCTCACTAGGAGGCCTTCCCCCACTAACAGGGTTTATGCCAAAATGACTAATTCTACAAGAACTTACAAAACAAGACCTCGCCCCCATTGCAACCATTGCTGCCCTAACTGCCCTCCTCAGCCTATACTTCTACCTACGCCTAACCTATGCAATAACCCTCACAATATCCCCCAACACTTTAAACATTTTCCCCTCTTGACGCCTTCCATCCTCCCAGCACACCCTCGCCCTAGCCATCTCGATTACAGCCACGCTCTGCCTCCTCCCCCTCACTCCCACATTAACATCACTATTCACCCTCTAAGGGGCTTAAGTTAATAAAGACTAAGAGCCTTCAAAGCCCTAAGCGAAAGTGCAAATCTTCCAGCCCCTGAAAGGACCTGCAGGCCGTTATCCTACATCTCCTGAATGCAAATCAGACACTTAAATTAAGCTAAGGTCCCCTAGATGGGCAGGCCTTGATCCTACAAACTCTTAGTTAACAGCTAAGCGCCCAAACCAGCGAGCATCCATCTATATTCCCCACCTACAAGCATAGTAGCGAGCGAAAAAGCCCCGGCCAGTGTTAACTAGCATCTCCAGATTTGCAGGCTGGCATGTCAAATACACCACAAGGCTTGGTGGAAAGAGGAATTGAACCTCTGTCAAACGGAACTACAGGCCGCCGCCTAACACTCAGCCATTCCACCTGTGGCAATCACACGTTGATTTTTCTCGACTAATCACAAAGATATCGGCACCCTTTATTTAGTATTTGGTGCCTGGGCCGGAATAGTAGGCACAGCCCTAAGCCTGCTTATCCGAGCAGAACTCAGCCAACCGGGCGCTCTCCTTGGGGACGATCAGATCTATAATGTTATCGTTACTGCACATGCGTTTGTAATAATTTTCTTCATGGTAATACCAATCCTAATCGGCGGCTTCGGAAACTGACTAGTCCCCCTAATGATTGGAGCTCCGGACATGGCATTCCCTCGAATGAACAACATGAGCTTTTGACTCCTTCCCCCCTCCTTCCTCCTTCTCCTTGCCTCCTCAGGAGTTGAAGCCGGAGCTGGTACTGGATGAACCGTTTACCCCCCTCTAGCCGGGAATCTGGCCCACGCAGGGGCATCCGTTGACCTAACCATCTTCTCCCTCCACCTGGCAGGTGTTTCCTCAATTCTTGGGGCAATTAACTTCATCACAACAATCATTAACATGAAACCCCCCGCTATTTCCCAATATCAGACCCCCTTATTCGTCTGATCCGTCCTAGTTACCGCCGTTCTCCTCCTGCTCTCCCTACCCGTTCTCGCCGCCGGCATTACAATGCTTCTTACAGATCGAAACCTAAACACCACCTTCTTCGACCCCGCCGGAGGAGGTGACCCAATCCTGTATCAGCACCTTTTCTGATTCTTCGGGCATCCAGAAGTTTATATTCTTATTCTCCCAGGCTTCGGTATAATTTCACATATCGTCGCTTACTACGCTGGTAAAAAAGAACCCTTCGGCTACATGGGCATGGTTTGAGCCATGATAGCAATTGGCCTCCTAGGCTTTATTGTATGAGCTCACCATATGTTTACAGTCGGAATGGACGTAGACACACGAGCCTACTTCACCTCCGCCACCATGATTATTGCAATTCCTACCGGAGTAAAAGTCTTCAGCTGACTAGCAACCCTGCACGGAGGTTCCATTAAATGAGAAACCCCCCTACTGTGGGCCCTTGGCTTTATTTTCCTATTTACTGTTGGAGGACTGACAGGCATCGTCCTAGCCAACTCGTCCCTAGACATCGTACTACACGACACATACTACGTAGTAGCCCACTTCCACTATGTCCTCTCAATGGGGGCCGTGTTCGCCATCGTAGCTGCCTTCGTCCACTGATTCCCCCTATTTTCAGGATATACTCTCCACTCCACATGAACAAAAATCCACTTTGGAGTCATGTTTGTAGGAGTAAATCTAACCTTCTTCCCCCAACACTTCTTAGGTCTCGCCGGAATGCCTCGACGATACTCAGACTACCCCGACGCCTACACCCTTTGAAACACAGTCTCATCCATCGGCTCCATGATCTCCCTCGTGGCAGTAATTATGTTCCTCTTCATCATTTGAGAAGCCTTCGCCGCCAAACGAGAAGTAAGCTCAGTAGAACTTACAGCCACAAACGTGGAGTGACTGCACGGCTGCCCTCCTCCCTACCACACCTTTGAAGAACCCGCATTTGTCCAAGTACAAGCCCGCTACGAGAAAGGAAGGAATCGAACCCCCGTAAACTAGTTTCAAGCCAGCCACATTAGCCACTCTGTCACTCTCTTATAAGGTACTAGTAAAACATTACACTGTCTTGTCAAGCCAGAATTGCGAGTTAGACCCTCGCGTACCTTTAATTATGGCCCACCCCTCACAGCTAGGATTTCAAGACGCAGCTTCACCCGTCATAGAGGAACTTCTCCACTTCCACGACCACGCCCTAATAATTGTTTTCCTGATCAGCACACTCGTACTTTATATTATTGTCGCCATGGTATCTACCAAGCTAACCAACAAATACATCTTAGACTCCCAGGAAATCGAAATCATCTGAACGATTCTCCCAGCAGTTATTCTCATCCTAATTGCACTCCCCTCCCTCCGCATCCTCTACCTCATGGATGAAATTAATGACCCCCACCTCACAATCAAGGCCATCGGTCACCAATGATACTGAAGCTACGAGTATACAGACTACGAAGACCTTGGCTTCGACTCCTATATAATCCCCACGCAAGATCTCGCCCCAGGACAGTTCCGACTTCTAGAGGCCGATCATCGCATGGTCATCCCCGTTGAATCCCCCATCCGAGTCCTAGTCACCGCTGAAGATGTCCTTCACTCCTGAGCAGTCCCAGCTCTGGGCGTGAAAATAGACGCAGTACCTGGCCGCCTAAACCAGACAGCCTTTATTACATCCCGACCCGGCGTATTCTATGGACAATGCTCTGAAATCTGCGGAGCTAACCACAGCTTCATGCCTATCGTAGTTGAGGCCGTTCCTTTGGAACATTTCGAAAACTGATCCTCACTAATACTTGAAGACGCCTCGCTAAGAAGCTTCCCAGGGCCTAAGCGTTAGCCTTTTAAGCTAAAGATTGGTGACTCCCGCCCACCCTTAGCGGCATGCCTCAACTCAACCCCGCACCTTGGTTTGCTATTCTAGTCTTTTCATGACTGGTCTTCCTAACCGTCCTTCCCCCAAAAGTCCTAGCCCACACCTTCCCAAACGAACCTAGCCCGCAAAGCACCCAAAAGCCTAAAACAGAGCCCTGAACCTGACCATGATACTAAGCTTCTTCGACCAATTCATATCCCCCTCATTTCTAGGAGTGCCCCTAATAGCCCTTGCACTAACCCTCCCTTGAATTCTTTTCCCAACCCCTACCGCTCGGTGACTAAACAACCGACTCTTAACCCTTCAAAGTTGGTTCATTAACCGATTTACCCAACAACTCCTTCTACCCCTAAGCCCAGGCGGACATAAGTGAGCCCTAATCCTGACATCTCTAATACTCTTCCTCATCTCCCTAAACATGTTAGGCCTACTCCCTTACACCTTTACTCCTACCACCCAATTATCCCTCAACATAGGCTTCGCCGTCCCTCTATGACTGGCAACCGTCATCATTGGGCTACGAAACCAGCCAACCATCGCCCTAGGGCATCTCCTCCCAGAGGGCACCCCCACCCCTCTCATCCCCGTGCTAATTATTATCGAAACCATCAGCCTATTTATTCGCCCCCTCGCCCTAGGAGTACGGCTCACAGCCAATCTAACAGCCGGCCACCTTCTCATCCAACTCATCGCCACAGCTGCATTTGTTCTCCTTCCCCTAATGCCTACCGTGGCCATCCTCACCGCCGGACTTCTTTTCCTCCTAACCCTTCTAGAAGTTGCCGTCGCAATAATCCAGGCCTACGTCTTTGTCCTCCTGCTAAGCCTCTACCTACAAGAAAACGTATAATGGCCCACCAAGCACACGCATACCACATAGTAGACCCAAGCCCATGGCCCCTAACAGGGGCAGTCGCCGCCTTACTGATGACCTCCGGTCTTGCAATCTGATTCCACTTCAACTCCACAACCCTGATAACCCTCGGACTAGTTCTCCTCCTCCTTACAATGTATCAATGATGACGAGACATTGTTCGAGAAGGTACCTTTCAAGGCCACCACACCCCTCCGGTTCAAAAAGGCCTTCGCTACGGAATAATCCTTTTCATTACATCAGAAGTCTTCTTCTTCCTAGGATTTTTCTGAGCCTTCTACCACTCAAGCCTAGCCCCAACCCCAGAATTAGGAGGCTGCTGACCTCCTACAGGCCTCATCACACTAGACCCATTCGAAGTGCCCCTACTAAATACAGCAGTACTCCTTGCTTCCGGGGTTACAGTCACATGGGCCCACCACAGCATCATAGAAGGTGAACGAAAACAAGCCATCCACTCCTTAACTCTTACAATTCTCCTTGGCTTTTACTTCACTTTCCTTCAAGGCATAGAATACTACGAAGCCCCATTCACAATTGCAGACGGAGTGTACGGCTCCACATTCTTCGTGGCAACCGGCTTCCACGGCCTACATGTCATTATCGGCTCTACATTCCTGGCCGTCTGCCTACTCCGCCAAATCCAATACCACTTTACATCAGAGCACCACTTCGGGTTTGAGGCAGCCGCCTGATACTGACACTTTGTAGACGTTGTCTGACTATTCCTATACATCTCTATCTACTGATGAGGCTCATAATCTTTCTAGTATCAACGTTAGTACCCGTGGCTTCCAACCACAAAGTCTTGGTCCAAATCCAAGGAAAGATAATGTCCCAAATTACAACAATTCTCTCAATTGCCGTCGCCCTCTCTACAGTTCTAGCTATCGTCTCATTCTGACTCCCCCAGATGACCCCTGACTATGAAAAGCTTTCCCCTTACGAATGTGGCTTTGACCCACTCGGGACCGCCCGACTGCCCTTCTCCCTCCGATTCTTCCTCGTCGCTATCCTTTTCCTCCTCTTTGACCTAGAAATTGCACTCCTTCTTCCCCTTCCTTGAGGAATTCAACTGCCCGACCCCCTTCTTACCTTTCTCTGAGCCTTGGCCCTACTGACCCTCCTCACACTAGGTCTGATTTACGAATGACTTCAAGGGGGCCTTGAATGAGCTGAATAGGCATTTAGTTTAAGAAAAATTATTGATTTCGACTCAAAAGCTTGTGGTTAAAGTCCACAATTGCCTAATGACCCCCGTTCACTTCACCTTCTCAGCAGCATTCATACTAGGACTAACGGGCCTGACATTTCATCGGACGCACCTCCTCTCCGCCCTACTATGCCTAGAAGGCATGATACTCTCACTATTTATAGCCCTCTCCCTGTGAAGCCTACAACTTAGTGCCACTAACTTTTCAACCGCCCCTATGCTTCTGCTTGCATTTTCAGCCTGTGAAGCAAGCGCTGGGCTCGCACTTCTAGTTGCAACCGCCCGCACACACGGCACCGACCGACTAAAAAACCTAAACCTCCTGCAATGCTAAAAATCCTCATTCCAACACTGATGCTTATCCCAACCACTTGAATGGCTCCCGCCAAGTGACTGTGACCCTCTGCCCTCACACATAGCCTGCTAATCGCCCTCACAAGCCTCACCTGACTCCATAACTCCTCAGAGGCAGGATGATCCGCCCTAAACCCCTACATAGCAACAGACCCCCTCTCAACCCCCCTGCTAGTCCTCTCCTGCTGACTTCTTCCCCTCATAATCCTCGCCAGCCAGAACCACACAGCCCTAGAGCCCACCAATCGTCAACGTATGTATATCACGCTTCTCACATCCCTACAAATTTTTCTCATCATAGCCTTTGGGGCCACCGAAATTATTATGTTTTACGTAATGTTTGAAGCCACCCTCATTCCAACCCTAATCCTAATCACTCGATGAGGCAACCAAGCAGAACGGCTCAACGCAGGCACTTACTTCCTATTTTACACTTTAGCAGGCTCACTCCCCCTTCTAGTCGCCCTTTTACTTCTCCAAAACACCACAGGCACTCTCTCCCTTCTGACCCTACAATACTCTAACCCTATCCCCCTTTTAACCTACACTGATAAACTATGATGAGCAGCCTGCCTACTCGCGTTTCTTGTAAAAATACCACTTTACGGAGTCCACCTCTGACTCCCCAAAGCACACGTCGAAGCCCCCATCGCTGGCTCAATAGTCCTCGCCGCTGTTTTACTAAAACTAGGAGGCTACGGTATAATACGAATACTCATTGTCTTAGACCCCCTAACCAAAGAACTCAGCTATCCTTTCATTATCCTCGCACTCTGAGGAATTATTATAACAGGATCAATCTGCCTCCGCCAAACAGACCTCAAGTCCCTAATTGCCTACTCATCTGTTAGCCACATGGGACTTGTCGTAGGGGGTATTCTAATCCAAACGCCCTGAGGATTTACGGGAGCACTAATTCTTATAATTGCCCACGGACTCACCTCCTCAGCCCTCTTCTGCCTAGCCAACACCAATTATGAACGAACGCACAGCCGAACAATACTCCTAGCCCGAGGCCTACAAATAGCCCTCCCCCTTATAACAACTTGATGATTCATCGCCAGCCTGGCAAATTTAGCTCTCCCGCCCCTGCCTAACCTAATAGGAGAGCTCATGATTATTACCTCATTATTTAACTGATCCTGATGAACACTAGTCCTAACCGGCGCCGGAACTTTAATTACCGCAGGCTACTCACTCTATATGTTCTTAATAACCCAACGAGCCTCACTTCCAACACACATTATTGCCCTAGATCCATCCCACTCCCGAGAGCACTTACTTGTGACCCTTCACCTCCTCCCCCTCCTACTCCTAATCCTCAAGCCCGAGCTTATCTGAGGTTGGACTGCTTGTGGGCATAGTTTAAACAAAACATTAGATTGTGATTCTAAAGACAGGGGTTGAACCCCCCTTGCCTACCGAGAGAGGCTCGTAGCAACGAAGACTGCTAATCTCCGCCCCCTAGGTTAAACTCCAAGGCTCACTCGCCCCGCTCCCAAAGGATAATAGCTCATCCGTTGGTCTTAGGAACCAAAAACTCTTGGTGCAACTCCAAGTGGCAGCTATGCACCCCACCCCACTAATAATAACATCAAGCCTAATTATCATCTTTACACTTCTTTCCTACCCCATTCTCACAACTCTTACCCCCCGCTCCCAGCCCTCTAACTGAGCACTAACTCAAGTGAAAACAGCAGTGAAACTTGCCTTTTTTGTTAGCCTCCTCCCTCTATGCCTATTCCTAAATGAAGGCGCAGAGACTATCATTACAAACTGAAGCTGAATAAACACCGCAACTTTCGACATCAACATCAGCTTTAAATTTGATCACTATTCAATTATTTTTACACCCATCGCCCTATATGTAACTTGGTCCATTCTAGAATTCGCATCCTGGTACATGCACGCAGATCCCTTTATAAACCGATTCTTCAAATACCTCCTTATCTTCCTCATTGCTATAATTATCCTCGTTACAGCAAACAATATGTTCCAAATCTTCATTGGCTGAGAAGGAGTAGGAATTATGTCATTCTTACTTATTGGCTGATGATACGGCCGAGCTGACGCAAACACCGCGGCCCTCCAGGCCGTCCTCTACAATCGAGTCGGAGATATTGGACTCATCTTTGCCATGGCCTGAATAGCCACAAACCTCAATTCCTGAGAAATACAACAAATCTTCACAGCTTCTAAAGACATGGACCTTACCTTCCCCCTCCTAGGCCTCATCGTAGCCGCTACCGGCAAATCCGCCCAATTTGGACTCCACCCCTGACTGCCCTCAGCCATAGAAGGCCCCACACCAGTGTCCGCCCTACTGCACTCCAGCACCATAGTTGTTGCGGGAATCTTCCTCCTCATTCGCATGAGCCCCCTCCTAGAAAACAACCATACTGCCCTCACCACCTGCCTCTGCCTAGGAGCACTAACAACCCTTTTCACAGCAACTTGTGCCCTTACACAGAACGACATCAAAAAAATCGTCGCCTTCTCTACATCAAGCCAGCTTGGCCTCATGATAGTTACAATCGGCCTAAACCAACCCCAACTAGCCTTCTTACATATCTGCACCCACGCTTTCTTCAAAGCAATGCTCTTCCTCTGCTCAGGCTCAATTATCCACAGCTTAAACGACGAACAAGACATCCGTAAAATAGGAGGAATGCACTTCCTCACACCTTTTACATCCTCCTGCCTTACCATCGGCAGCCTAGCCCTCACAGGCACCCCCTTCCTAGCCGGCTTCTTCTCCAAAGATGCAATCATTGAAGCACTAAACACCTCCTACCTAAACGCCTGGGCCCTAGTCCTCACCCTCCTAGCAACTTCTTTCACAGCTATCTACAGTCTTCGAGTCGTCTTCTTCGTCTCCATAGGCCACCCCCGATTCAACGCACTGTCCCCCATTAATGAAAATAATCCGGCAGTAATTAATCCTATTAAACGACTAGCATGAGGCAGCATCATTGCTGGCCTCCTAATTACTTCAAACATCCTACCCCTTAAAACACCAATCATGACCATACCTCCCCTACTAAAACTAGCTGCCCTAGCCGTCACCATCACAGGTCTCATTCTAGCCCTAGAACTTGCATCCTTAACAAACAAACAATTTAAACCTACCCCCCAACTTGCCCCCCACCACTTCTCTAATATACTCGGCTTCTTCCCAATAATCATCCACCGACTCTCGCCAAAACTAAACCTTGCCCTAGGACAAGCCATTGCCACCCAAACAATCGACTCCACATGACTAGAAAAAGTAGGTCCCAAAGCTGTAGCCTCCCTCAATACCCCCCTCATCACAACAACAAGTAACACTCAGCGAGGAATAATTAAAACGTATCTTACGCTATTCCTCGTCACTCTAGCCCTTGCAACCCTAATACTAATTTCCTAAACAACCCGAAGACTGCCCCGACTCTGCCCTCGCGCCAACTCTAATACAACAAACAAGGCCAAGAGAAGAGTCCAACCTCCAATCATTAATATACCACCCCCCATAGAGAACATCATGGCAACCCCTCCGATATCCCCCCGAAACGCAGCAAACTCACCAAACTCATCCACAGACATTCAAGACACCTCATACCACCCCTCATACTGGGCAAAAGATGCCACAGCAACCCCTCCCATGTAAACCATTGCACTTACTGCAACAGGCCGACTCCCTAAACTCTCCGGATACGGATCAGCAGCAAGTGCCGCTGAATAGGCAAAAACGACCAACATTCCCCCCAAATAGATAAGAAACAACACCAGAGACAAAAACGACCCCCCATGCCCAACCAACGCCCCACACCCCAACCCCGAAACCACCACCAACCCTAACGCCGCAAAGTACGGCGAAGGGTTCGAGGCCACCGCCACCAACCCTAACACCAACCCAAATAGAAATAAAAACATCATATAGGTCATAGTTCTCACCTGGACTTCAACCAAGACCGATGGCGTGAAAAACCACTGTTGTAACATTCAACTAAAAGAACCCTAATGGCCAATCTCCGTAAAACCCACCCCCTACTAAAAATCGCCAACGATGCTTTAATCGACCTCCCCGCCCCCTCCAACATCTCTGTATGATGAAACTTCGGCTCTCTACTAGGCCTCTGCCTTATCTCACAAATTGTCACAGGACTATTCTTGGCAATGCACTATACCTCCGACATTGCCACAGCCTTCTCATCCGTTGCCCACATTTGCCGAGATGTAAACTACGGCTGACTAATCCGTAACCTCCATGCCAACGGCGCATCTTTCTTCTTCATCTGCATCTACTTCCACATTGGACGAGGCCTCTACTATGGCTCATATCTCTATAAAGAGACATGAAATATTGGGGTCATCCTCCTCCTCCTAGTAATAATAACCGCATTCGTGGGGTACGTTCTCCCATGAGGACAGATATCCTTCTGAGGTGCCACCGTTATTACCAATCTACTTTCTGCTATCCCCTATGTTGGCAATACACTCGTTCAATGAATCTGAGGTGGCTTCTCCGTAGACAACGCCACCCTCACCCGATTCTTCGCCTTCCATTTCCTCTTACCTTTTATTGTTACAGCCGTGACTGTTATTCACCTCCTCTTTCTCCATGAAACAGGCTCTAACAACCCCCTTGGCCTAAACTCAGACGCCGACAAAATCTCCTTCCACCCCTACTTCTCGTACAAAGACCTCCTAGGCTTTGTAATTCTCCTCATCGCCCTCTCATCCTTAGCCCTTTTCTCACCCAACCTCCTGGGAGACCCAGATAACTTCACCCCCGCCAACCCTCTAGTAACACCCCCTCACATTAAACCAGAATGATATTTCCTCTTCGCATACGCCATTCTTCGCTCAATTCCTAATAAACTAGGAGGTGTTTTAGCCCTACTAGCTTCCATCCTCGTCCTTATAGTCGTTCCGTTCCTCCACACCTCCAAGCAACGAAGCCTCACCTTCCGCCCAGTGTCACAATTCCTATTCTGAACCCTTATTGCCGACGTTGCTATCCTCACATGAATTGGTGGCATGCCCGTTGAACACCCCTACATCATCATCGGTCAAATCGCCTCCTTCCTTTACTTCTTCCTATTCCTAGTTCTCTTCCCACTAGCAGGCGCAGTTGAAAACAAAATTCTAGGTTGATCATGCAGTAGTAGCTCAGTCTCAGAGCGCCGGTCTTGTAAACCGGACGCCGGGGGTGCAAGTCCCCCCTACTGCTCAAAGAAGAGGGACTTCAACCCCCACTACAGGCACCCAAAGCCAGAGTTCATGCAAATTAAACTATTCTTTGAAGCACGCGCGCTTACATCAAGCAACCATACTTTTATTTATAATACATAATTTGTCTATGTTTACAGTACATATATGTATTATTACCATAAATAAATCTGGTATGCTATATACATATATGTATATATCGCATATATTTATTTAGTACTATCAAGCAACCATACTTTTATTTATAATACATAAATTTATTAGCGATTATAGTACATATATGTATTAGCACCATAAATAGATCTGGTATGCTATATACATACATGTATATATCACATAGATTTATCTAGTACTATCGCTACTTATCCTCACGAATTGTAAGTACTACAAATGGTTCACTACTTTGAATGTCATACTCCTCGTTACTTATGCATGCCGGGCGTTCTTTCTACAAGAGTCATAATGTATCTTGCCTTTAAGTCATACTCCTCGTTACTTATGCATGCCGGGCGTTCTCTCTACAAGGGTCAGATTTTTTAATCTCTTTTTCCTTTCATCTTACACCTCAGAGTGCACCCTAATAAGACAGCCAAGGTCGTACATTTTCCTTGCTTGAAATAAACCTTCTGCAAAGCAAGAGGACAATGTTATAAGTCTTGCATAACTGATTTCAGGTGCATAAACGAAATCAAAAACTACCTTCAACTCTCGACTTAGCCCAGAAGTTTCTAAGCGTAAATCCCCCTACCCCCTTACAGTCCCGAGATCGCTAACACTTCTGCAAATCCCCCGAAAACAGAAAAATCTCGAGTGAGAGTAACATTGTAAAGAACAAATTATGACGGAAAACCCTTGAGTGCTCACTACTCAACCTACCACCTCATTCTATTTATACTGTTAAAAATATGCCCCTTTATGTATTTACTTAAATATGAAATGACAAGTACAACAATTTTAACATTAAGACAACAGTCATAATTGTCTAAGTAACAATTATAGTTTCAATACTTAAACAACTGCAGTACCAAGACAAATACCCTAGTGCTACACAATACAACGTAACCCTGCAAACTGC